GATATTCTACATAATGTGAATATTCCACCCAAAAGTTTGCTTTTAGTTCAAAACGATCAATATGTAGAATCAGAACAAGTAATTGCTGAGATTCGCGCAGGAATATCCACTTTGAATTTTAAAGAGAGGGTTCGAAAACATATTTATTCTGATTCAGACGGAGAAATGCACTGGAGTACCGATGTCTATCATGCACCCGAATTTACATATGGTAATGTTCATCTATTACCAAAAACAAGTCATTTATGGATATTATTAGGAGGGCCGTGCAGGTCCAGTCTAGTCTACCTTTCGATCCACAAGGATCAGGATCAAATGAATGCGCATTCTCTTTCTGGCAAGCGAAGATATACTTCTAACCTCTCAGTAACCAATGATCAGGCGAGGCAGAAATTGTTTAGTTCGGATTTTTATGGTCAAAAAGAAGATAGGATTCCTGATTATTCAGACCTTAATCGAATCATATGTACTGGTCAGTATAATCTCGTATATTCGCCTATTCTCCACGAGAATTCTGATTTATTGTCAAAAAGGCGAAGAAATAAATTCATCATTCCACTACACTCGATTCAAGAACTCGAGAATGAACTAATGCCCTGTTCAGGTATCTCGATTGAAATCCCCGTAAATGGTATTTTCCGTCGAAATAGTATTCTTGCTTATTTCGATGATCCTCGATACAGAAGAAAGAGTTCGGGCATTATTAAATATGGGACTATAGAAACGCATTCAGTCATCAAAAAAGAGGATTTGATTGAGTATCGAGGAGTCAAGGAATTTAGGCCAAAATACCAAATGAAAGTAGATCGATTTTTTTTCATTCCTGAAGAGGTGCATATCTTGCCCGGATCTTCTTCCATAATGGTACGGAACAATAGTATCGTTGGGGTCGATACACAAATCACCTTAAATCTAAGAAGCCGAGTCGGTGGGTTGGTCCGGGTGGAGAGAAAAAAAAAACGAATTGAACTGAAAATCTTTTCTGGAGATATCCATTTTCCTGGAGAGACAGATAAGATATCCAGACATACCGGCGTTTTGATACCACCAGGAACAGGAAAAAGAAATTCCAAGGAATACAAAAAAGTGAAAAATTGGATCTATGTCCAACGAATTACACCTAGTAAGAAAAGGTTTTTTGTTTTAGTTCGACCTGTCGTCACATATGAAATAACGGACGGTATAAATTTAGCAACCCTTTTTCCACCGGATCCATTGCAGGAAAGGGATAATGTGCAACTTCGAATTGTCAATTATATCCTTTATGGAAATGGCAAACCGATTCGAGGAATTTCTGACACAAGTATTCAATTAGTTCGGACTTGTTTAGTATTGAATTGGAACCAAGACAAAAAAAGTTCTTCTTGCGAAGAAGCCCGTGCTTCTTTTGTTGAAATAAGGACAAATGGTTTGATTCGACATTTCCTAAGAATCAACTTAGTGAAATCCCCTATTTCGTATATCGGAAAAAGGAATGATCCGTCGGGGTCAGGATTGCTCTCTGATAATGGATCATATTGTACCAATATCAACCCCTTTTCTGCCATTTATTCCTATTCCAAGGCAAAAATTCAACAATCTCTTAACCAACCTCAAGGAACTATTCATACGTTGTTGAATAGAAATAAGGAATGTCAGTCGTTGATAATTTTGTCAGCAGCCAATTGTTCTCGAATGGGGCCATTCAAGGATGTAAAATATCACAGTGTGAAAAAAGAATCAATTAAAAAAGATCCCCTAATTCCAATTAGGAATTCATTGGGCCCTTTAGGAACATGCCTTCCAATTGAGAATTTTTATTCATCTTACCATTTAATAACTCATAATCAGATCTTAGTAACTAAATATTTGCAACTTGACAATTTAAAACAGACTTTTCAAGTGATTAAATTTAACTATTATTTAATGGATGAAAATGGAAAAATTTTTAATCCCGATCCATGCCGTAACATTATTTTAAATCCATTCAATTTGAATTGGTCTTTTCTCCATCACAATTATTGTGCGGAGACATCTAAAATAATTAGTCTTGGACAGTTTATTTGTGAAAATGTATGTATAGCCAAAAATGGACCGCCCCTCAAATCGGGTCAAGTTATACTTGTTCAAGTTGACTCGATAGTGATACGATCAGCTAAGCCTTATTTGGCCACCCCCGGAGCAACTGTTCATGGCCATTATGGGGAAACCCTTTACGAAGGAGATACATTAGTTACATTTATATATGAAAAATCGAGATCTGGTGATATAACACAGGGTCTTCCAAAAGTAGAACAGGTGTTAGAAGTGCGTTCGATTGATTCAATATCCATGAATCTAGAAAAGAGGGTTGAGAGTTGGAACAAATGTATACCAAGAATTCTTGGAATTCCTTGGGGATTCTTGATTGGTGCTGAGCTAACTATAGCGCAAAGCCGAATCTCTTTGGTTAATAAAATCCAACAGGTTTATCGCTCCCAGGGGGTGCAGATTCATAATAGGCATATAGAAATTATTGTAC